GTAGAAGCGGTTTTTGTTGGAATCTTTTTTCTTTTAAGGAATTGGTTAATCGTGCAGTAACAAGTAAGAATAGCAAATTTTATTCGATAAACGAAAAAGAACAAAGAATCAAATAATTGGAATCACTAATAGTGATGCATGCATTGTTGTATTAGATCGAAATCGGAAGGTTCTTTCTTGACCTAACTACAAAAATGCAGATTTCGGGAAAGATACAAAATAGAACTTTTAAAGCAAAAGAGAATAGAAATGACTAGTCTTAGAATATAGTGGAACCAAAACACCTATTTTTTTGAGTGATCATGTGATAACTTTTTGTTCTCATTCATTCAAGATATTATATAAGTGAACCTATTACGGAATCTAATTAGTTAAAATCAAAGTAAAAGTTTTATAAGATTACTGTTCGCTCTAAAATATAAAATTGATTCGATACAATAAAAAAAAAAAAAGAAATGATAAAAAGAAGAAGAATTTGATAATTTCATTCCATAATGATTCGAAAAGAGTTTCATTTTAAAACGAAATTTCATGACCCAGTTCTTATTATTTGTTTATAAGTTTAGTTGAAAAATTATCCAAGAATGAATTCGCTGATTGGCGGTATGGGTAAATGTTACAGATGATGAATCCATTTCTTTTTATACAGTTGTGACTTTCTCCTTGTTAGTGCTGTCTATAATGATAGATCAATCAAAACCTTTCAATTGGTATTTTTTTTATATCCTATTTTGCAAAAAAGGAAACTCAGGTAAGTGCTTTTTTATAAACATATGTATAAAAAGAACATATTTCATTTAGCTCCTTCATGCCTACCATAACTAGTTATTTCGGTTTTCTACTGACGGCTTTAACTATAACCTCAGCTCTATTTATTGGTCTGAGCAAGATACGCCTGATTTGAAATTCATTGCACAATTCGTAAGAGGAAATATTTCCGCGAACTTCTGTGTATTTATAGTTGCTGACCGTGTCAATTGCCAATTCTTGGTCATTGAGATTCATGGTAATTCGGATTAATATTTAGGTATAGATATTACCTCTTTTTTCTCCTTTCAAACAAATTGAAATGATTGAAGTTTTTCTATTTGGAATTGTGTTAGGTCTAATTCCTATTACTTTGGCTGGATTATTTGTAACTGCATATTTACAATACAGGCGTGGCGATCAGTTGGACCTTTGATTAATTAACATCTCTTTTTTTGATTGACCTCCTCCTTTCTTTAATATCCAGGAGGTCAAATTCAGATTGCCGTTCCAGTTAGTGCTTCAGCCGAATTCCATCGAAGAAGATCCGAATCACGCTCTGTAGGATTTGAACCTACGACATCGGGTTTTGGAGACCCACGTTCTACCGAACTGAACTAAGAGCGCTTTCTTATCATAAAAGATAAGACTGTAAAGAAAAGGATTGGCCCCAATACATCTTCTATGCATACACTATATAGTATCATAACAATGACAGATTCTATATGATATGTCCAATGTGAATTGAGTCCAATGTGAATTGATCTCAAAAAATCCCTCGTTACTGCTCAAAGGAGCAGTAATAGGTAGGGATGACAGGATTTGAACCTGTGACATTTTGTACCCAAAACAAACGCGCTACCAAGCTGCGCTACATCCCTTCCATTGGTCTACAGTGTCATTGTAGAGAATTCTTGTCTTGTTTTCCACATCGTTATCTCCTCTATTAAAATCTAGAATTTTTATGTCCATTTCGTCTTTTTGGTCTCATTTAACATATAATAATAGTAAAATACTTCTATCTATATGAAAAATGGAATGGAACCCCTAGGAAAAATAAAGGAGTCTTTTGGGGGAATATTGGGGAAGAAAGGACGTTTCTTCTGTATTTAACAAAAAAATATTATTTAATGGATGATTGTACATTTCAATATGTTTCTGTATTACAATAAAATGAAGGAGGTTTTTCAATGCGAGATCTAAAAACATATCTTTCTGTAGCACCGGTACTAAGTACTCTATGGTTCGGTTCTTTGGCAGGTTTATTGATAGAGATTAATCGTTTTTTCCCGGATGCGTTGACGTTCCCCTTTTTTTCATTCTAGTTATTGACGTGGAAAGGAATAAAGAAGATTAGAGATACAATTAAATACCAGCCCCCCACATTTTCTCTTTTTTCCCTTTTTTAGAATAAGGGAGGAAAGAGAAAGAATAAAAGTCCATTCAACAGCTGCGAGACTCGGGTTCAGGTTGGAATTAAATGAATATGAAATTTCTATGTATTCAATTTCTATGGAAGTAGAATACAAATTGTGGTTCTAGGGAAAGAGTATTATACAAGATACTTATATGAAATACTGTACTGTGATTTGAAATCTATTTTAGAAATCTTTCTATCTTATTTGCTATTGATTGTAGTGAAATCTTGCATAAGAGGATAGCAAGTTACAAATTCTATTTTGTTTTTTCCTTCCTTTCTTCTTTTTCGTTTCGGATTGAAAGAGGAAGAGTTGAGTAAATGAAAAATTCAAAGGAGGTTCATGGCCAAGGGTAAAGATGTGCGAATACCGGTTCTTTTGGAATGTACCGCTTGTGTTCGAAACGGTGTTAATGTTAATAAGGCATCAACGGGCATTTCCAGATATATTACTCAAAAGAACCGGCACAATACGCCTAATCGATTGGAGTTGCGAAAATTCTGTCCATATTGTTACAAACATACAATTCACGGGGAGGTAAAGAAATAGATCGAACCGAGCACCTGCGCCCTTATCTTACAAGGAAACGGAAAAAATGACATTATATATATATATCACATATTTAACATAGTTAAAGAGAATTATAAACAAACCAAATCCTATTTTTTTATTCTAATTAGAGATACGGCTGAAATAGGATTTTAGGGATAAGAAATAAACTAACCAAACCATGGATAAATCCAAGCGAACTTTTCTTAAATCCAAGCGATCTTTTCGTAGGCGTTTGCCCCCGATCCAATCGGGGGATCGAATTGATTATAAAAACATGAGTTTAATTAGTCGATTTATTAGTGAACAGGGAAAAATATTATCTAGACGAGTGAATAGATTGACCTTGAAACAACAACGGTTAATTACTATTGCTATAAAACAAGCTCGTATTTTATCTTTGTTACCTTTTCTTAATAATGAGAAACAATTTGAAAGAACCGAGTCGACCACTAGAACTCCTAGTCTTAGAGCCAGAAAAAGAATTGATATTTTGTTGGAAAAATCCAAGAATCCGGATTGAATTCTCGTGTCGTAAGAAAAAAAAGAATAATCTGGGAAGAATAAATTTTTTTATTGAACGTGTTGATTCATATTTATTTTGACTACTTTCTCATATTTTATCATATTCTATTCATTTTTATTCGACCTTCCCGGAGTTCATTCTCCGGGCAACTCTGTTTAACCGGTGGATTCCTTCCAACCTACTTCTTTTATGATCTCATTGGAAATCATATAAAGACAATTCCTATTTGATATAGCTATTTGTGCAAGTATTTTACGATTAAGAAGCAACTGTCTCTTGTACAGACCGTTTATTAATCTACTATAACTATAGCATACCCCCCTTTCACGAATTGCTGCATTTATTCGAGTGATCCACAAACGACGAAAATTTATTTTTTGCCTATCCCTATCCCGATGAGCCGAAACCAAAGCTCTTATTTTTTGTTGAGTAATAGTTCGAGTAAGTCTTGAATGAGCCCCCCGAAAGCTTGATGCAAATAAACGAATTTTTGTTCTACGTCTCCGAGCGATATATCCCCGTCTAATTCTGGTCATTGAATAAATGAAACTTTCACGAATAACTAATAGATTTCCTTTCTTTCAGTTATTCTTTTGCCCCTTTCCTAGTATATTAATAACAAAACGGATTTTTCCAATGTATAAACTAAAAATTCCAACGGCTTTGGCTACTATAACCTTCCCAACCACGATTTTTTATTTTTTATAGGCGTTTCACCTCGAAATACGAAATTTTACTATACTAGGTATTAAAAAAAAAATAGAAATGATAAAGAAATAGTGGATTCCATCGTTTCTATGGTTACTTCTTAAACGGTGAGGTCTTCTCTATACACCGGAGCCTTTACTTCATTTAATCAATGTTATTGCTAACTTGTATAGTTCACATTCTTCGGCTCTACCCATGAATTATCCAATAATAGGTCTTTCACAACGAGCTCTACCTATACAGTAACGGTATTTAATTATGAAGGTTGGCTGGGTAGCTGACCCTGTTAGTCCGTTCTTGCAAGAGGGGTCTATATTAACTAAGATTTCCTCCGCTTAATGGATAACCATTTGCTACCAATGGAGAATTGCTTCTCATCTTGAATTGAGGTGAGTGGATTTACACCAATAGAAACCATAAATTTTATACACAATAAAAGGGATATGCTCCATTTTCTTATTTTGAGATAGGAAATGTAGTTCGTTTTTCCGTTCTATCCTATTTGATCATGGAGATTCGAACATTGCTCTCTTTCCTTTGTTCTAGTTCATGATCTGAACGAGTCGCACATACACCCTAGTACATGTTCCTCGACGCTGAGGGCATCCCCGAAGCGCGGGGGATTTTGTGACATTTCTAATTGGCTGTCTTGTATTTCTAATAAGTTGTTTAATCGTTGGCATGTTGAATCATATACATAATGGGCTGGTTTAGATCGATCCTAACCGCATGATTATGAATTCCTTTTATTCAATAGAATAGTAAATAAAAGTCATAGAATATTAATATGAAACTCGGCAGGGGTAATTTCAAATCACGAATTGACGCGAAATCCAGGCTATTATCATTCAGCCGCTACAAGATCAACAATTCCATAAGCTTGGGCCTCTGTTGCTGACATAAAAACATCTCTTTCCATGTCTTCGGAGACAACCCATAGGGGTTTGCCCGTTCTTTGTGCATAAACCCTTGTCAGGGTTTCACGTAGTTTCAGCAGTTCTCCCACTTCCAGGATGAATTCTCCCGTTGCTACTTCAGAAAAAGAACCAGCA